TAGAGGATTTCAATTGATCCTTGCCGGAGAATTTGATGGTCTTCCTGAACAGGCCTTTTATTTGGTAGGTAATATTGATGAAGCTACTGCAAAGGCTATAAACTTAGAAATGGAGAACAATTTGAAGAAATGACCCTAAATCTTTGTGTACTAACCCCTAATCGAATTGTTTGGGATTCAGAAGTAAAAGAGATCATTTTATCTACGAATAGTGGTCAAATTGGTGTATTACCCAACCATGCCCCAATTGCCACAGCTGTAGATATAGGTATTTTGCGAATACGCATTGACGCCCAATGGGTAACACTGGCTTTGATGGGCGGTTTTGCTAGAATAGGCAATAATGAAATCCTTATTTTAGTAAATGATGCAGAGACGGGCAGTGACATTGATCCACAAGAAGCTCAGCAAACTCTTGAAATAGCGGAAGCTAATTTGAGAAAATCCCAAGGAAAAAGACAAACAATTGAAGCAAATCTAGCTCTCCGACGAGCTAGGACACGAGTCGAAGCTATCAATGCGATTTAATTTCATAACATAATATAACTAGTTTTGAATAATAAAAAAGAGTCTGTTTCGAACCTATTTTGATTTCATTCTGTCGAGTGAAGAGAATCAACTACAATCACTGAAAATCACAATTTGATGCAACGAAACAAAATTCAAAACAAAACAAAATGAAGGTACAAAATCAATAAAAAGGGAAAAGATGCTGGGACCAAAACTTATTAGATACTGGAGTCAATGGTATCTAATAAGTTATACCTACTATTGGATTTGAACCAATGACTCTCGCCGTATGAAAGCAATACTCTAACCGCTGAGTTAAGTAGGTCATTTCTCAGACTAATGAGAACCAAGGAGATCACTCCATGGATGGATTATAAATCCCATATTACTTATAAGCAATACTAATCTTAAGCAATACCCACTTAAACCAAAGATTTATGATGTTGGATCGTGTAATATCCCCCTTGACAAGAAATTATCTACACGATAAAATATGTATCACAAGCAAAGCAATAAGGGCTATAGCTCAGTTGGTAGAGCACCTCGTTTACACGTGCGCCAATGTTTTTCAGGGGAATTTATCATACAATCAAATCCAAAAATTGTGATTTTAATTTTTTAATTGATGTCTTACCCTATAACTTTAAACTTTAACTTTGAGGGAACAATAGCCTGACTTGACTTAAAGGGTTCGGTCTGATTGTAGTGCCATCTAGGCACCAACTAGACCCTATCATGAATTGGAGATCTTGATAAGGTGAATATCTAACCTATTCAATGCTAGGCATACTGAGTCTAAGGGCTTCAAAAAATATCTTTTCATCTTATGAACTTTAAGGTGTAGGAGGTTTCATATTGTAGTTTGTAAGCAGCAGAAGGGTTGAGACTTCATTTAACTTAGGTTGATCTAGGCCATAGGCAGACCTACGTCAAGATAACCATACCCTTGAAAGACTTTGGTAGTGTTCTTGCATCAGAATCGTAAAAAAGAAATAAGCAAAGCACGGGGAGCCATCTCCTTACCCTATTTTTGTGTCAATAAAAAATATGGCAGACTGGCTGATATTTTGATCAGTTAATGAAAGAGCCCAATGCAAAAAAAAGCATGTTGGGTCTTTGAAACAGTTCAGATCATTTTGATAATAAAAGTTGTATCTGTTTTACCGAGAAGGTCTACGGTTCGAGTCCGTATAGCCCTATAACTACAACCCCAATATGAGATCAAAATTATATAAAATTAGAAAACAAACAACAAATGAAAAAAAAGGAATTTTCTAAATTTTTCATTATTCTTTGTTTTTGTTGCTTGGAACTGACATGAAATAGAATTTATAGAAATAAGTAAAAGAAACCTTAGATAATTAATGATAATTAATCCTTCTAGGTTAATCTCATATGAATTTTCCTGCCCGATGTCTTGGGGATATCTGATGCTAGTGAATTGTTAAAGTCAAAAGCGTGATACGAGCCGCGCAATTAACGTTTTAATTTCCAATGGGTCTAGAAAAAACCTACTGTGCGTGTGTGCAAGTTAACACTTTTTGAAAAAAGAATATCTTTTGTATGTCTGATTGTTAATAATGTCAAAACAGACTCTTCATATATCTTACCTAGACCTAGCAAAGCACGGGGAGTTGTTCTCTTTTTCTGTATTCAACCATAATATGAATAAAGGGAATACACCAAGACTAATATATTCTAAATACTGAGCTGGAAGTTCCTAGCAAGTGTCTTCCTTTTTCTATTCTAAATCATAAAAAAAAGACAAAAAGACCCCTGTATTAACTAATAATAGTAATTAATTATATGTTAGATATTAATTTTAATAACTTAATAATAAGTATAGGTTGAAAAATGGAATAAAGAATTCAAAATAAACTAGTAAATCCTTGTTGTGATTTTGACTAAACATTTAGGGATGACTTACCATTTTGAATCGAGTAATCCTGTATATTTTCCACGTTCATAGGAGTTCGTCCATGTTTCTGAT